TTCCTTAGAAGTACAGTGTGTGCAAAAGCCCTTCCTACCTGATAGAAAAGGGTCCCATGCTCCTTAGCCGGGCTTAGGTTTCTGTCGGCTTCCAAATCCCAAGTTTTTCTATGAAGAGCATATCTAATTGTAGTAGTGTCTATAATTGATTTCTTCTGTGTAATACTAATCGATAGGGCCTCGTTGGTAAGTGCTACAAGATCTGGTACACTGGGACCCAAGATTGTGGACTCGAATTCATTAGTATGAGTATGGAACATTTTATTTTCCAAGTGAAATCCCCTAGTATATGAAAGGGTGAAAAGGCACTGTTGTTGTTGTGGAACAAGAAGCCTTCGTGTCTTAATGCATGTACTTAATCCATCCGGACCTATTAGAGAGGGATCCACTTTTTGGGGAATATGAGTCGAAGCAATAACAAGAATCTCATTTTTAGTGGAACGTCTTCCACAATCCCTGGAGAGATGGTTCACTAATAGACCGAGGGATAAGTAATCCGACTCTTTCGCATCCAGATCATGAATGTTTGGAATCCATAGTATGCAAGGAGACATTGCTTTTGCTAATTCGAATTGAAGGGTGATATAAAATTCGTCTATTTCATCGTCCAGCAACTGATACACAAGTGGCACATTCGTCTTAGTTAGCCACTCCGTCATCTCGCTATCAACAAAATCTTCCATATCACCAGGCTCATAATCGTCACTGGCACCAGGCTCATAATCGTCACTGTCACGATCCTCATAATCGTCACTGTCATTGTCCAAAAAATCAAAAAAACTGGCCCCGTAATCGTTCGCCTCCTCCGCATCGTCACCATACTCATCATAAACGCCACTCTCGTGAATATCAAAACCTTGAGGCGTCCAGTTCTTCAGGAACTTGTTCAGAACTACTGTAATGAGAGGAACATAGGAGTTTGTCGCTAGGGATTTGACCAAATAGGATCGTCCACTTCCTATAGAACCTATCACTAAAGTAGCCCTAGAGGGGTGTAGGGGTAAGCGGAGCGAAAAGGTTTTTCCATGAGATGGGAAATGAGAACGATTATCCCCGCACGGTGAATAAGTGATTGTCTGATAATGAGCAAGGAATATCCGTCTTTCTGCTAAACAGGATGTATTGCACTCATAATTCATTAGACCCTTTTTATGAATGTCAACTAAGTGTCGTAAGTAAAATGCTCCCGGTTCTTCACTCATTTGAGAGGCAGAGTCATTGTTTGATAAATGATCACTATGAGTCAAACTCAATAGAATTTGATCAATCCTTGTTTCTCTCGTGAAGTTGCAAAACGGAACCAAGAATTCTCTTTCTTTATCCTCAATCGCATCACAGTTCGAGATCCAGGATTCTATTTTATCGTCAATCAAACAACAAGGACCGTTCACATTTTCTATTATTTGATCATAACGATAACGTTGACCAGAACAGAGAGAAGAGAAATCCCCTAGCTCTGTTATCAATGAATAGAGCTCTTTACTTGTATGACTTAGATGTCTCGTATTTTTCAAAAAAGCGATTCGATCGATGGGATTTGGTGTGATATTGAGGAGCTCGAAGAGATGGATAAGAAAAGATTTGCGTCCACCACCCCATCGTAGATAATTTACTAATTTTTCCCGAGCAGCTAGAAAGAGCTTCTTGAAAGAACGAGGTGCGGGGTACATATCCAGAAGTTCTCGCAACTCCACGATGTATGATGGAATCATCAAAGATTGGGCCCTTGCGAAATCTCTCTGTAACTCACTAAAGGCTTGGGAAAAAAAGAGAAGGTGTGAAAAAACGAGATGTCCAGCAACAAAAAGAAGGAAAAGGATTGAATAGAGGAACTCCCCAAGATTTGGCCATCTCAGATCTGTCATCGATGGTGACTCATTATTTCGATGAATACTTTCTTCAGACAGAAGAAGCTTATGGAAACACTTATTCGAAATCGCACTTATCCAATTCCATTGTAAAAGACACAATTTTTTCTGAAGAATTCGCCATGATATTCCGCATGGATCAGATATAGCATAACAAATGGATACAAATTTTGGACTGCTCCTTAGTAGCGGCATTACGTATGATCCCAAAGTATCTAAAAACATCAACTTTAGCAAATTGTACCCTGTCGAGGTAAGGCTAAATGGCATAACATATGTTTTGAATAGATTCCAGTTTGAGAGAATTAAAGAAACCCTCTCTCCTTGCAAGGCTCTATCCATCTGCACTTTCTCAACCCATTGCTTTAGATAAAGACTCTGTTTTTTCTCTTTCCTCTTTTCGGGTTTTTTCTCTTTCCTCTTTTCGGGTTTTTTCTCTTTCCTCTTTTCGGGTTTTTTCTCTTTCCTCTTTTCGGGTTTTTTCTCTTTCCTCTTTTCGGGTTTTTTCTTTTTCCTCTTTTCGGGTTTTTTCTTTTTCCTCTTTTCGGATGAGAAACATTTCTCAGAATAAATCAAACCCATAATTGAGATACTGATACAAGTTCTTCCCTTCTGAATCAGATAGATTCATATCTGAAAGAGGTTGACAATAAGTTCTTTCAAAATTGACTCTCTGTCCCTCTGTTAGAGGTGTTCCAGAAATGTCTGCGATCGAGTAAATAGCTCTACGAACTAATGGATCAGATCGCATTGCAAGGTGGAAATATTTGTAAAAGTTATACCTTTCGTCACCACTTTGTGGAAAATCCTTGAATAGGTTAGATACCTGTGACTCGATTGATGAAATAGTATCTCTCTCCAAAAAAGCATGTTTTTTTTTGTCGCCGCACAAAGAAAATTTTGTGTTGCGAATGAACAAGATATTGAGGAATTGTCCATACGTAAAATCCAAATTCTTGATATCCACATAAAAGGGGAATCTTTTGTTACAAAAGAAGCCGAAGTCATGTGGATTATTCAAGAATCGAAGTCGATTTGCTTTATAAAAAGAAGAGATCAATGAACTTCTATGAAATGGTTTCACGGGATTCAACCAATTGTCTTGATCGTGGGATATCATTGAGAAATAGGAATCCAAAGATTTCCCGCGATTATTTCTAGTATGGAATGAGTCAATCATCCCCTCTGGTTTCTTATTGAACAATAATTTCGATTTTTGGGAAGTCTCATGATCATCCAATAAGAATGGTTTCAATTTTTTCAAATAAACGAGTTGAAGACCTATTGATTCTAAGAACTGATTGCAGAGTCGATCATTCGGACCTTTCAATTCAGAGACGCGGATCTCGGACCTCTGAATGGGGGGGGTATTCCCGAAACTCACAAAGAAAAAAGGAAGTGAGTTAGACAAAAAAAGAAGTAACTTGGAGAAAACGAAAGAACGGAACTTAGCCAAATTTTTTTTGTCGCTAACCTCAGACCGATCACTCGAATATTGGTTAATACGTGATCGATATCGATTATCTTTTTTGTCGCTAACCTCAGACCGATCACTCGAATATTGGTTAATACGTGATCGATATCGATTACGTATTGATCGATATCGATCGAAGACCACTTGAAAACGGCTCTTCTGCTCAGAAACGAAATGTTCCAAATGTTCCTGGAAATTCTTGCTCCCCTTGGACCATTTGTATCTATATGCATTAGGATCCCGATTCACGGATCTCTCGGTTCGAGAAATCAAAATAAGAGGATCGGACCCTTTCTTTTGACTCTTTTTCAAATTCGATAAATGTTGGTTGATCGTATATTTCATAAAAGTTCTATGATTCAGAGTATCATTTCCTATTTGATCCCTTTGAATTCCATATTCGAAGTTGCGATCGGATCGATTCATTAAAAAGAATCGATTCAATACATTTCTTATGTACCCATGGGTGCTATATTGGATTTGAATCAGATTTCGGATCCATCTATATTGATTGACTGCCTCCACGATGTTGTTGCTAGCAAATACCACTATTTTTGGTTTTGGATCTTCCAAATCATTCCCGCAGGAGATCTGGACCCCCCTTTTTCTGATCCTTCGATAAAAAGATTCATTCTCTTGGTAAAAAACAGGAGGTAGAACCAATAAAGATTTCTTTTTCGATTCATCCCTGGCCTCAGCCAAGAATTGTTTTTGATCCAATACGGAAGAATCAATAGAAAAGGCAAATCCCTTATGATACACCAGATCCGGCTCGGTTATTGATAGAGTGAATAGATCTGCCATTTCTTGAAATCTCTCTTCTGAATCCAGTTCATCCTTCGGAACCATATCACATCCCGGATCTGATGAAATAGGATGAATTGAGACGGTCTTTTGTAAATACGCCATTGTCTTGAATAGATTCACTATTTCTTTAGTTTCCGATCGCCGGAAAGGGGCAAAAGAAACCTCTTGTTCTTTCTTCAACAATTTCTGATCCACAGTGGACCTCTCAGTAGGATTCGAGCCCAGATGAAGTTCTGACCATTCGTCAGAGAAAAAAGAAAGAATGGATCTTGTAGGATTCCCAAGAAATTCTTCGATTTCTTCCGGAGGGAGATGATTATTCATCTCCTTCTCACCTTCCGTGAATAGCCGGGACTTTGAGGAAGATCCAGAAAGGCCTTTAGAGAATCGGTCTGATTCTATCTCTGTTCGTTCCGTTTGAAGAAAGGAAGGATCCAAAAGACTCGATCTTTCTTTTCGTTGTTGAATCTCTCTTTGATTGATCAATGTGTGATATTCCGAATCCTCCGTGCCAATGGAATCGAAATGATCTCTGGATTGATCAGAAGATCCTTTCAGTTGGCTAGAATCCCTCCTTTTTCCGATCCAGTTCCTCCACTTAGTTATTGGGAGAACCCGAGTACTCTCTTTCGGATCCAGGAAACAACTCTCAGAGAGCCTTTTTACTTTTGGAAGATGCAGGAGCGAAACAATCAACCTATTGATATTGGAAGACAGAAAAGATTCTTCCAATGTCTCATTTCTGGGCCCAGCGAAATTCGTAGGTATAGGAAGAAGCCCTGTCAAATAGATATTTTTTCTTTCGATCATATTTCGATTGTTAATACGATATATAAGGACCGCTACCAAAA